TTTCCTGGCTTAGTGTAAGATAGAAATATATCTATCTAATCTTAACAAAATGAATGAAAGCGGAAGAAATGAAGTTTCATTCCCCTTTCTGATCTGGCGGACCAATCACTCCCCAAAAGGTCCTATACCTCGTATTATTTCTATTCTACCGATTTAGTTTATTATTTTATTTATTTTTTTTAATATTAATAATTTTAATAATATCGATTTAGAATTAATATCTATTTATTCTTATATTCCTTTTCTTTATTTATTTTATTCTTTGATATAATTCTATTTCTAATTAATTAGAATTATAATAAAATTGAAAATGAAATAAATATATTTAATGAAAATTTAATGAAAATAATATTAAATATTAAAAAAAAAATTATATGATTAGAATGAATGATTCATGAATATAAATACGAATCAAAAGATTCTATGGAATCAGAAAAGAGGGAAAGATCTTTCAGATTTAATCATACCACATTATATTGACAATTTAAAAAAACTGTTCATACAATGAGCATAGTATGATGGCGGTCGGGCATACTTGCCCCCATCGTCTAGTGGTTCAGGACATCTCTCTTTCAAGGAGGCAGCGGGGATTCGAATTCCCCTGGGGGTAGGTGTACTACGAAAGGAAGTTGATCATGGATTATCAATAAGCCGGGAATTGATTCTTCCTGGGTCGATGCCCGAGCGGTTAATGGGGACGGACTGTAAATTCGTTGGCAATATGTCTACGCTGGTTCAAATCCAGCTCGGCCCAATAATTGGCCGATCCACCATGAAATGATAGAACCCCATTTGTTGTTCCCCAGAAATGCCTGATCGGAATACGGAAGAATAAAAAAACTAAAATTTTCTGATATATTTTACCGCCGTTCATTTGCTCTCTTTATTTTTTCTCACAAATTCTGATCTTGCTTGCTAATGATCTAGATTCATACTAGATTCATATAAGGATCTGGAAGTATAAGGAAAAGAATAAAATAAAGAATAAATAAAAAAACTCTTTTTTTTTCATTGAAAGCTTTATTTGATTATTAATCAATTTATAAAAAACGAAAGGATTATTAACAATCCGTGAGGCGCTCTCACTAAAGTGCATATCCGTGTGTATATCAAATATATTACTCGCGTTTCTGTTACAATACGACTATTCTAATCTAAAATCTAAATAAAATAGAAATAAAATAGAAAGGGTTTGAATTAAATCATAAGAATATGTATGATGTACACTTGATTTCCTTGGGATTGTAGTTCAATTGGTCAGAGCACCGCCCTGTCAAGGCGGAAGCTGCGGGTTCGAGCCCCGTCAGTCCCGACAGATCCAAATCCAATAAAAAAAATACATCAATTCATCTCTGCGTTTGCTGTGAAAAGGAGAACAAAAGAAATAGCAGAATTTCATTCACAAGAGGATACCCTCCTATTTTATTTATTTATTAGTTTCACATTTCTCATCAAATAAATATGGGAATTACCATTTATTCAACTAGTACCGATTGATAGGAGAAAGACATATGTAGATTAGTACAATGATTGGTAAAATTATATTCAGGATTCCAAGAAATACCGTACGGAGTCTGGCTTTTTCGATTATTCCCGATCTGTATAATAGAGTACTATATGTTTACAGGGGGCTATACAGAAATGGAATTTGTACGATACAAAAAAGATTAACTTAACATAGTAACTTTGATATAATACTTTTAAGATTAAAAGTATATCCCTTTAGGGCTCCGATTTTGTGTAACCTCAATTAATAATTTCAATTATTAATGTGAATTTGAACCAATTTATCTCATTCAAATTTCACACTGAATTTTTGATATATGCATCCCAAAATTAATCCAAGGAAATGGGATATTAATAAAATAAAGCTCAAAGAAGATCCTATCTCTCTTTGTGAGGGAATGAATAATCTTTTTTAAGTTTAAGGGTCTTGCCGAAGAAAGAACAAACTTTTTAATGAATTTGATGGAATACTCGATTTTTTTATACCCGGACTCTCCTTATTTATACTACTTCTTTGTTTTCCAAGAAGATTAGATCATAAAAAGGGGGTTTAGAACTAAACTTCTTCCTTTTTACATTTCGCTTCTATTGGTTATTTTATTGGGGTTTTTTATAACCAATGTAAGTAAGTGTAAAGGCGGTCATATGATATTTCATCAGATGATTCCACAAGGAGGGACGTGGGTTATAGAAAAGAAAGAATGGAAAGGAAAAGAATGATAAAGAAAGTAAAGGAATTATTTATCGGATCAGGAATCAAAATTTGAATTCGGTATGGATAAAAGATCTTCCTATGTTATACTATTTAATTCTCGACGATGAATCAATTTGATAGCTCAGATATTGTTATTCATGATATTGCTCCGATTCGATATCGTCGAGATGTAATTCATCCCATTGAATATTGAATTTACAGGCGAAAGATTTATCAGCTCTATGGGATTAAATCCCGAGTTATTGCGAATTAATTAAAAATGAAACGATGAGATTATGGAAGTAAATATTCTCGCATTTATTGCTACTGCACTGTTCATTCTAGTTCCTACTGCTTTTTTACTTATAATATATGTAAAAACAGTCAGTCAAAATGATTAATTTGAATTAAACTTGACTGTTTAGTTTTTATCAATGATTGAAAAGAAAAAAGAAAATGAAAAGTATTAAGATTTCGTGTCTTAAATGAAATAAGCGGACGAGAGTCATCAGTATTTTATGAGATTCGATAGTATGGTAGAAAGAAATATATGAATCTTTCTACCATACTTATTATTGTTATTGTAGTATATAAAGTCGTACTGTATAAAGATAGAGGTTTAATATAGATCAATCTGCAATATGTATCTTCATAGATATCAATTACATATATGTAATGTATTTACATAATGTACCAATTCTATTTCTTTGCTTCATCTATTTAATTTGTGTTGATTCCAATCATCAATCTGAAAAAATCGAAGGGCAATTCTTACTCTTACAATTCTAATTCCTAGAATTTCTGATTCTATTCAATATGAATCCCGATATCCATTGAAAGAATCAAATTGACGAAGGAAAAAAGAGTATAGGCCTATATTAATAAATAATAAAATTAATAATTAAAAATTAATAAAAAGAAAATAAAATAATCTTTTTTTAGTATTCTGAAGAAGTAATTGATTGATCAGTTGACAGATGATCCAGTGGTTCATTTCCATGGGAACCTCTTTGGATTTCGAAAAGGATTAGTAAAGCCCACTGATTTTTAACGTTTGAACCATGATATGAAATGAGTTCAATAAAGCAAGCATAACATAAATAAGATTTCTAAAAGAATAAAAAAAAGCGGGAACGCGCAATATGTGACTTGCCCAAGGCAATATTTTATTATGTGTAGTATATTGTTGGACAACCACTATGTCTATGTTGTTTCCCATAGGAAGTCTGTATCCACTTAATAACATAATTATTTTCTTTTCTATTTTAACAGTAAAAAGAAGGACTTTGCAGAACGATCTATAAAACAATTGATATGGGTTGAGTTTGAGGAATCAAACTCAATTAGTAGTACTTCTAGAGTCCACTTCTACCCCATACTACGAGTGAAAGAGAAAATGTAAAGACTACCATTAAAGCAGCCCAAGCGAGACTTACTATATCCATGTGAATTATATCCCCTATCTCTATAAATATGAAGGAATTATTCCATTAATGTTCACTAATCATTATTATGTTCATTAATAATAGTGGAATCCCTGGCGCAGAGTCAAAAGGGAATTCTGACCCAATACCGTTGATGAAACAATCCAATAAACTCACAATTATAAATTCTAACAGGTTCCTATATGATTTATAGTAGAATCGGAAAACACTAAGCGCAAGCAAAATACGTAGATACACCCCTGGAAGTTTCAAGGGAATGTTACTAACATGTAGAAATAATAAGACCTAGTCTTTCTTTTGTTGACTTTCATTTCATTAAGTAAAAAGTATAAAAATATAGAGTCAAGATAGAGCACTATCTATCACATACCCTATTTCTCATTTTATCTAATCCTTACGTTAGGTCTCCTGTTTGTCTCTGTGAAACAATCGGAAGATAGTCTATTACATTAAAGCCAATCAATATTAAATTGAATGCAGGAGCACAGAGAGAATTTCATGAGTCTATATACGAACAAAGTATCTTTCGGCCTTTACGTACGCAACTAATAAATTAATAATCAAATAAATTCCTCGTTCGTCTATCCAAATTAATTCAAGACCTAATTAATAAACACTACATTAATAATAGAAGAGCTGTCATATTAAGATTTAACGATTCTTTTTCATTCAATATTCACTAATATAATCTTTCCTTGAACTGAAGCCTAGACGCAAGGATTTACAGCATTTTCATTTTAGAGAACAGAACCGCCAGATGCTTATAGAATCAAGCAAGTATCAAGAGTCCTCTCCCCCGCTTACTTCTGCTGGAAAAAAATTTGTCAAGTTATCTCAGCAAAACATAATAAGGTATTCCGATTTTATTGTTGATCAGGCGACACCCAGATTTGAACTGGGGAAAAAGGATTTGCAGTCCCCCGCCTTACCGCTCGGCCATGTCGCCAAAACGATACAAAAAATATATGAAAATATTCCATTTTTTTTTTTGGGGGGGGGGGTTATTCATTTTTGTACTTGTATCTTGAATACTGTTTTATTTAATCCCTTTCCTAAAAAAGATCCTTACTTTTCTCTTTGGATTGGATACATTTCTTCGATTGATTGTACAGTATCTTAAAACAAACACACTATTTAAAAACACCCCTTCCCCCCTTTATATTCTTTATATTGAAAAACCTATTGTGGATTTTCAGTCACAAAACAAAAATTCAGGATAAATTTGAACCATTAACTATTGACTGTGAATTTGAATTCATGAACGATTCCCGGGTTTGAATATAAAATTGTGTTTTCCTAATGATATAAAAAAATCCAAATGGATACATAACTAAACTAATCAATATTGATTAGTT